GAATCCGATGGATCCTTGGGATTCGTGGATCATTTTATATCCCGTAGGTTCAGACTAGAGATCAAGCCAGGGGAGGGCTCCTTCTACCCACCCTGTATATTGTCTTTTTAGTTCCATGTTGCAATAGAAACGTATTATTTTATTATAGGATAGAGATTATACGAGAATGAATTCTGCATTTTATAGGAAGAAAAGAAACAACTATTTATCTTGTTATTGATAATTTGTACATGACATGAGAGAAACCTGTCTTTCTATTTTAAATTGAGGAAAAGATTCGATCATAATATATATCGAAGTGGATACCCCGGATTCTCCAAAAATAAGAATCATTTCTTTCAATACTCACCCGTTGTTAGTTAACAATCCTAATGATTGGATCCATATGCTTCATTTTGATAGGAAATAAAAAAAAATAGTAAAATGATTCTTTATCGAATGACTATTCATCTATTGTATTTTCATCAAATAGGGGGCGGGAAGACTCTATGGAAAAATGGTGGTTCAATTTGATGTTGATTAACGAATTGATGTTGTTTAACGAAAAGCTAGAACATAGGTGTGGGCTGAATAAATCAATATATAGTTCTGATGCTATTGGACATACCAGTGGAAGTGAAGAGCCTATTAAAACGGATACGGGGAAAAACATTCCCCATTGGAGTAATAGTAGCAGTTATACTTTCCGTAATGTTGATTATTTATTTGATATCAGGAATATTTGGAGTTTTATCTCGGACGACACTTTTTTAGTTAGGGATAGTAATGGTGACAGTTATTCTGTATATTTTGATATTGAAAATCAGATTTTTGAGATTGACAATGGTAGTTCTTTTCTGAGTGAACTAGAAAGTGTTTTTTCTAATTATTTGAATAGTGGGTCTAATAGTAATAATCACTACAATTATCATTACATGTATGATACTCAATCTAGTTGGACTAATCACATTAATAGTTGCATTGATAGTTATCTTCGTTTTGAAGTCAGTATTAATAGTTCTATTTCAGGTGGTACCGACAATTCTAGTGACAGTTATATTTATAGTTTCATTTGTACGGAAAGTGTAAGTGGTAGTGAAAGCGGGAGTTCTAGTACTAGTATAAGAACGAATAGTAATGACAATGACAGTGATTTCAATATAAATCAAAAATACAGACATTTATGGGTTCAATGCGAAAATTGTTATGGATTAAATTATAAAAAATTTTTTAAGTCAAAAATGAATATTTGTGAACAGTGTGGATATCATTTGAAAATGAGCAGTTCAGATAGAATTGAACTTTCGATTGATCCGGGCACTTGGGATCCTATGGATGAAGATATGGTCTCTATGGACCCCATCGAATTTCATTCAGAGGAAGAACCTTATAGAGATCGTATCGATTCTTATCAAAGAAAGACGGGTTTAACTGAAGCTGTTCAAACGGGCGTAGGTCAACTAAACGGTATTCCAATAGCAATTGGGGTTATGGATTTTGAGTTCATGGGGGGTAGTATGGGATCCGTAGTTGGCGAGAAAATCACCCGTTTGATCGAGTATGCGACTAATCGATCTCTACCTGTCATTATTGTGTGTGCTTCCGGAGGAGCACGTATGCAAGAAGGAAGTTTGAGCTTGATGCAAATGGCTAAAATCTCTTCTGTTTTACATAATTATCAATCAAATAAAAAGTTATTCTATGTCTCAATCCTTACATCTCCTACAACCGGTGGAGTAACAGCCAGTTTTGGTATGTTGGGAGATGTTATTATTGCTGAACCAAATGCCTACATTGCATTTGCGGGTAAAAGAGTAATTGAACAAACATTGAATAAGACAGTACCCGAGGGTTCACAATCAGCTGAGTATTTATTCCAGAAGGGCTTATTCGACTCAATCGTACCACGTAATCCTTTAAAAGGTGTTCTGAGTGAGCTATTTCAACTACACGGTTTCTTTCCCTTGAATCAAAATGAAGGAAATTGAAATTAAAGTAGAGCACTAAATTCAATTATTTGTAGCGAACAAGTATTTATATTTAGTTCATACTAATAAAAAAAACTCCTTATTAGAAAGAAGATAAGGATGGGAGAAGAATAATTAAAAAATTAATTTTGAAAATGAAATATGAATTAGGTACACTTCATTTAATTCGACATTCCTTGCACTTATAATAGATTTCATTAATATTACTTATAAATAGATATCTTTATGATAAGATATCTTTATAATAGGTATAAAGAAAGGGGCACCCGTTCTATGACAGATCTCAACTTACCCTCCATTTTTGTGCCCTTAGTGGGCCTAGTATTTCCGGCAATTGCAATGGCTTCTTTATTTCTTCATGTCCAAAAAAATAAGATTGTATAGATCCGACGGAACCAATTCTCATCAATTTATTTGAACATGGTATCATAACGGGATCATAATACATATATTTATTTAGTTTAATATGGTACGATATGTGGCTCTTTTCGAACACAAAGGAAAGAACTGTTTGTTATGCATACGGACACATGATATCCGCGTAAATGCATATATATGGATATAGCTGGTAAAAAATGAATGGATTGGCGAATATTTTAAATAAAAAGTCAACGTATATAACCAATTACTCCTGATGGTTTCCATCAAAATAGTGCTAGTTGATGAGAGTTACTTCGGGATCAATAGAAGTAAAGTCAAATTCATTTTGGTTATTCTCTCAATTCCAATCGAATGCAAGCGGATCTAGTATAGTATGAACTGGCAATCAGAACATATATGGATAGAACTTATAACGGGGTCTCGGAAAACAAGTAATTTTTGTTGGGCCTGTATCCTTTTTTTAGGTTCACTAGGGTTCTTAGTGGTTGGAACTTCCAGTTATCTTGGTAGGAATCTGATATCCGTATTTCCATCTCAGCAAATAATTTTTTTTCCACAAGGGATTGTGATGTCTTTTTATGGGATTGCAGGTCTATTCATTAGCTCCTATTTGTGGTGCACAATTTCGTGGAATGTAGGTAGTGGTTATGACCGCTTTGATAGAAAAGAAGGAATAGTATGTATTTTTCGTTGGGGATTTCCGGGAATAAATCGTCGCATTTTCCTTCGTTTCCTTATGAGAGATATACAATCCATTAGAATGGAGATTAAAGAGGGTCTTTATCCTCGTCGTGTCCTTTATATGGAAATCAGAGGCCAGGGAGCCATTCCATTGACTCGTACTGATGATAATTTGACTCCACGAGAAATTGAACAAAAAGCTGCTGAATCGGCCTATTTCTTGCGCGTACCAATTGAAGTATTTTGAAATGAACTGAAGAATAAATGTCTTCCCAGCATGAGAAAAGACACTTGTGAATTCCCCTTTTAAGACAACTGAAGTTTCCGCAGAATGTTCATTCGAGCGAAACATATTAGATTTTTTCCCGTTCCGTTGTCGAGGAGACCACATAGAATAAAACAAAAGCAGGAGAACGTATATGGAACAACAACTATAATCAAAAGCAATTTTTTGTAAACCAACTCCATTTTTTTATATTTTATACTAGTCATTTTATATTTTATACTAGTCAAAAGTATTATCTACTATAATTAGAATCTAATAAGTATGCTTCATCAAATATATCCGAACTTGGATTTTGTAATCGTAATATAGAATTTTTCTTTTTAGGTTCAAGAATTTTAATTAATACGTTATTTCCGGGCTTTGGTTATATGGTGATTCATTTCTAAATAATGAATTGATGCGAGGGGAGTTTTTTCGTCTCGAAATCCGACGAATATTCGTGACTTCCAGTGGGTTTTCGAGTATTCATCGAACGGATAATCAAATTTAGATGAAATTAGTTCGAATTTTCCCAATTGAGATATCTCCGGGAATTCTATATATATCTTAGCCGAAAAGGACCCTTATTCTATTTCTATATCTAGATCCAAGGACGAAATTTTAAGACAAAAATGGGAATAGATTTATAGGTTCGATACCTTGTTATAGAATTCGTGCTTCGGAGAAATATCAGATAGAATAGACGAATGAAGTAAATTCATTAACAATTCACATATACAAAATGAAAAAAAACACACACACACATTGACTTCCCTCCCATATCTCATATCTATAGTATTTTTGCCCTGGTGGGTCTCTCTCTCATTTAAGAAAAGTCTGGAACCTTGGATTACTAATTGGTGGAATATCCGGCAATCCGAAACTTTTTTGAATAATATTCAAGAGAAAAACGTTCTAGACAGATTCATAGAATTAGAAGAACTATTCCTGTTGGACGAAATGATAAAGGAGTACCCGGACACACATATACAAAAGCTTCGTATAGAAATACACAAGGAAACGATACAATTGATCAAAACACACAATGAGTATAATCTACATATCATTTTGCATTTCTCGACAAATATAATATGTTTCGCTATTCTAAGTGGTTATTTTATTCTGGGTAATGAAGAACTTAGAATTCTTAATTCTTGGGTTCAGGAATTTTTCTATAATTTAAGTGACACAATAAAAGCTTTTTCAATTCTTTTAGTTACTGATTTATGGATTGGATTTCACTCGACCCATGGTTGGGAACTTATAATTGGTTCGGTCTACAACGATTTTGGATTGGCTCATAATGATCAAATTATATCTGGTCTTGTTTCCACTTTTCCAGTTATTCTAGATACAATTGTGAAATATTGGATCTTCCATTATTTAAATCGTGTATCTCCTTCACTTGTAGTCATTTATCATTCAATGAATGAATGAGTTCTTCATTCATTGAATGATATGAATCAAATTAGAATGTTTCTTCGTGTATAAGGAAAGTATTTTCAATCTTACTGATTCTTTATACTTCTACCTGTTTACCTGGTCAAGTTATTCGTCCTATATTTGTACAATTATTTCAGTACAATGGCAGACTCGTGGATAGGGAACTATACTAGCTAGCTACCTTTCTAATTTATTGTAGAAATTCCGGGATCAACGATTGGACCATGCAAAATAGAAATACTTTTTCTTGGGTAAAGGAACAGATGACTCGATCCATTTCTGTATCGATTATGATATATGTAATAACTCGGGCATCTATTTCAAATGCATATCCCATTTTTGCGCAGCAGGGTTATGAAAATCCACGAGAAGCAACTGGACGAATTGTATGTGCCAATTGCCATTTAGCTAATAAGCCCGTGGATATTGAAGTTCCGCAAGCTGTGCTTCCTGATACTGTATTTGAAGCAGTTGTTCGAATCCCTTATGATATGCAACTGAAACAAGTTCTTGCTAATGGTAAAAAGGGGGCTTTGAATGTGGGGGCTGTTCTTATTTTACCCGAGGGATTCGAATTAGCCCCCACAGATCGTATTTCTCCCGAAATGAAAGAAAAGACGGGAAATCTAGCTTTTCAGAGTTATCGTCCTACTAAAAAAAATATTCTTGTGATAGGTCCTGTTCCCGGTCAGAAATATAGTGAAATTGTCTTTCCCATTCTCTCCCCCGACCCTGCTACGAAAAAAGACGTTCACTTCTTAAAATATCCCATATATGTAGGTGGGAATAGGGGAAGGGGTCAGATTTATCCGGATGGGAGCAAGAGTAACAATACAGTCTATAATGCGACATCAGCAGGAATAGTAAGTAGAATAGTACGTAAAGAAAAGGGGGGATATGAAATAACCATAGTTGATGCATCGGATGGACATCAAGGGGTTGATATTATACCTCCAGGACCAGAACTTCTTGTTTCAGAGGGTGAATCCATCAAGCTTGATCAACCATTAACAAGCAATCCTAATGTGGGAGGATTTGGTCAGGGAGATGCGGAAATAGTGCTTCAAGATCCATTACGCATCCAAGGCCTTTTGTTCTTCTTGGCATCCGTTATTTTGGCACAAATTTTTTTGGTTCTTAAAAAGAAACAGTTTGAAAAGGTTCAATTGTACGAAATGAATTTCTAGATCCATAGATTCTTTACCACGGAGCTGGTAAAAAGCGCCGAATTTTTGTATTTCCGATCGATACAATTCTACAATTCTGTATGATCAAAAAATTCTGTAAACCTTTTTGCTTGCTTTGTTTATACTGTTTTCGCAGGATGTCTTGAATTCATTACTTGTATCCATCCCATTCCTAGTAATAGACAATAGGAATACAAATACAAAGGAAGAGAATACAAGGAATGGTCGGGGTAAACGGAAGAAACAAATACTTCCACCAGTAGGAATTACTATTCTTCCTAAGCTTCTACTCGACACAAGAAAGGTCGGAAAATCCTTTCTTGTGTCGTCTTGTATTGAAATAATAATAATTTTTTATCCCCTTCGTCTGTTCGTCAAAGATTACTATTCCTTCTTTTTCGGGTTTATCGAAACCTTTTGTTTAGATTTATAAGAAGTAGTGGACAAACGAAAGGGGTTAGGGGGGAGTAATTCATTGAATAAATAGAACTTCTTCAATTATTTAATGAACTTTTCAACTTATAACTTAATAAAAGAAAAATGATTCAAACAAAAAAAACTTTTACCCTCCCGGTTGAAAAGCAGATTAGATTTTGACGCACATCCAAATTCTTATTTATTATCTCATCACAGTTTTTATTTTATCTTTAGATTTTTGAGAGAGTAAGGTTCTATTAGTATAAAAATGATTTGCAGGATGTTTTATCTGTTTTATCTGTATAAATATAAATCCATATAATATAATAATATGGATTATCCAAAAATCGATTGATTCCTTATTTCTTGTTTTTCGTAAGAGTTAATATTTTGGAGAAACGACAGAAACTATGAATTAATCAATAGATTCAAGTCTTCAAAAACATAATAATAATAATAAAAAAGAATAGAGCAGAGCGGTTTGAAACATCAGAGCCAAGGATCTCTGTTTTGTGATTTCTATGAATAAGTTTTTTTTATGGTGACTGTATAACTTTCCAATTTGTATGTTATGGAATAGATCAAAGTCTCACTCTAAGTCTAAGAGTAAGAACTCGGCGGGTCCTTTATAATCGGGGAATAAGGTCTCGCCGAGTTCTTACTTTTTCATGCCTACAATCCGGTTCATCCGATTCCTACATATTACTACATAGATGAGCCTAACCCGGAATATGAACCGTAAAAGAAAATACCTATTGAACCAATCACAGGAATACCAGTTACAGTACCTATCAGCCAAAGAGGAATCCTTCCAGTAGTATCGGCCATTTCCCCCACTTTCCTCCACATTTTATCAAATGGTCATGCTAGAGACAAAAACAGTCATGGATAATTATGAGGATGGTACCCTTCCGAATTGGATAAGAGAATTTCCACTATTCTCCTTTTTTCTCTCAATTGAAGAAATAATTGGAAAATAAAACAGCAAGTACAAAAATGAGTAATAAACCCCAGTATAGACTGGTACGATTCAATTCAACATTTTGTTCATTCGGGTTTGATTGTGTCATAGCTCTATAATTCTTCGAATTAGGTTTATCGTTGGATGAACTGCATTGCTGATATTGACCCCAAAAAAAAAACGGTAGGTACAGCTAGT